CCAGAAAATAGTTTAGTTTAGAATTCTGGCTTTGGGAGCCAGGGGTGAGAGTTAAAATCTCTCTTTTCTGGGCGCTAGGGAGGAATTTAACCTCCGATCTTCGGATTACAAGACCGATGCTTTTATACTAAGCTACTAGGGCAAGCTCATTTCAGTGCTTTATTTTCTAATCATCCTGCTAGTGGGAAGAGAACAAGGAATAGTGCGAAATATAGGACGGATGCGATTTGTCCGATGATAATGAATGGATGTTCTACTGGTATTCCTCCAATTCATGTCAGGATAATCATGTCCGCGACTAGAGTCCAAAATAGGAATTGGGTGATTGGGCGGAACGTTAGTCCTCGTTGTTTTGAGGTGTGTAGTAGGGGTACCACTATTAGTACGAGGATAGAGAATAGTAGCGCAAGAACTCCTCCTAGCTTGTTGGGAATTGATCGGAGAATGGCGTAGGCAAATAGGAAATATCATTCTGGTTTAATATGAGGGGGAGTAACTAGGGGGTTGGCTGGAGTGAAGTTTTCTGGGTCTCCTAAAAGGTTTGGGGAGAATAATGCTAGGAGTGTGAGGGCTAGTAGTATGATCACGAATCCAAGGAGGTCTTTGTATGAAAAGTATGGGTGGAAAGAAATTTTGTCTGCGTCTGAGTTCAGTCCGATGGGGTTATTTGATCCTGTTTCGTGGAGAAACAGTAGGTGAATAACAGTAGCGGCGGCGATAATGAATGGTAGAAGGAAGTGAAATGCGAAGAATCGTGTTAATGTTGCATTGTCTACGGAGAAGCCCCCTCAAATTCATTGAACTAATATATCTCCCATGTATGGCACGGCGGATAGAAGGTTTGTGATTACTGTAGCGCCTCAAAAGGACATTTGTCCTCATGGAAGAACATAGCCGACAAAGGCTGTCATTATAACTAGGAGTAGGAGAACTACTCCAATGTTTCAGGTTTCTTTGTAAAGGTATGATCCATAATATAGGCCCCGGGCAATGTGTATGTAAATACAGATGAAGAAGAATGATGCTCCATTGGCGTGAATATTACGAATTAGTCAGCCGTAGTTTACATCTCGGCAGATGTGGGTGACGGATGAGAATGCGGTTGAAATGTCTGAGGTGTAATGTATAGCTAGAAATAGGCCGGTTAGAATTTGAGTAATTAAGCATAATCCTAGTAGAGAGCCAAAGTTTCATCATGCTGAAATGTTGGATGGTGTGGGTAGGTCAACTAGTGCGTCATTAGCGATTTTAATGAGGGGGTGTGTTTTTCGTAGGCTTGCCATTAATGGTTCTTGTAGTTGAATAACAACGGTGGTTCTTCAAGTCATTGGTCTCGGTTAAAGTCTGAGCAAGAATTATGACCTATTTCATGTTTTTATTATTAATAGCTTTGGTTGTGGGGTTAGTTGCTGTTGCTTCTAATCCTACTCCTTATTTTGCTGCTCTTGGTTTAGTGGTTGCAGCTGGGGTTGGATGCGGGGTTTTGGTTGGTCATGGGGGCTCTTTTTTATCTTTAGTTCTCTTTTTAATCTATCTAGGGGGGATGCTTGTAGTTTTTGCTTATTCAGCGGCTTTGGCCGCCGAGCCTTATCCTGAAGCTTGGGGTAGTCGTTCCGTTTTAGGTTATGTGTTAGTATATCTTTTAGGGGTTGGTTTGGTGGCAGGGTTCTTTTGAGGGGGCTGATATGAAGGATCGTGGGTGGTTGTTGATGGACTGAAGGAGTTCTCCGTTTTACGTGGAGATGTTAGTGGGGTAGCCGTGATATACTCATCGGGTGGGGGAATATTGGTGATTTGTGCTTGGGTGCTGCTTTTAACCCTGCTTGTTGTGTTGGAGCTCACTCGTGGTTTAAGTCGTGGGGCCCTTCGTGCAGTTTAGAGGAGAACAGGTAGGATAGCTAGAATTAGGGTTAGGAGGAAAATAGTTAGGTATGTTTTAATTATTCCTCGTGAGATGTCGTTTGTAACTTTTGCTATGGTCATTTGTGTTAGTGCTTGGCCTTTTGGTCCTATGGCTTCTAATCACGTTTTGTCTAGTTGAGTGGCGGCTGATTGACCTAAGGTAAGTTTAAGCTTTGGGAGGAGTCGGTGAATGATTGCGGGGAAAAATCCTAATATATTTGAGAAATGGTGTAATGGGATTATTGGAGTAATTTTTACTTGTTTGCTTGTCATGTTGGCTAGTTCTATAGCTACTAGTAGGCCTGCAATTGTTACGAGAAGGGCTGCTATTTTTAGGGTGGTTGGTATTGTCATAATTGGTGTTTTTATTGGTAGGAAGTTTTGTGTAATAATGAGGCCTGCAATAATGCTTCCTCAAGCGAGTCGTTTAATGGAGTTAATCACTAGTGGATTATTTTCGTTAATTGGGGACAGGGCCAGGAATCGTGGGGTTCCTATAACTACAAAATATACTAATCGGAAACTGTATACTGCGGTGAATGATGTGGCAATTAATGTTAGGGTTAGGGCTCAGGCGTTTAGGTGGGAGGTGTTCAGGGCTTCAATAATTGCGTCTTTTGAGAAGAATCCTGCCAGGAAGGGGGTTCCTGTTAGTGCTAAACTACCAATCGTAAAATAAGTTGAGGTTGCAGGTATAATATTAAATAGGCCCCCTATTTTTCGGATATCTTGTTCGTCGTTTAGGCTGTGAATAATGGACCCTGAGCATAGGAATAGTATGGCTTTAAAGAAAGCATGGGTGCAGATGTGAAGGAATGCTAGTTGTGGTTGGTTTAGTCCAATTGTAACTATTATTAGGCCTAATTGACTAGATGTTGAGAAAGCTACAATTTTCTTGATATCGTTTTGGGTCAGAGCACAGGTGGCTGTGAATAGTGAGGTTAGTGCTCCAAGGCATAGGCAGGTTGTTAGAGCTAACTGGTTATTTTCTATGAGGGGGTGAAGGCGGATAAGTAGGAAAATTCCTGCAATAACTATGGTACTTGAGTGGAGTAGGGCAGATACTGGTGTAGGGCCCTCCATGGCGGAGGGAAGTCAGGGGTGGAGGCCAAATTGGGCTGATTTTCCGGTCGCTGCTAGAGCAGGTCCTATTAAGGGAATTGTTAATTTGAAGTTTTTTGATAAGACAAAGATTTGTTGAATTTCTCAGGAGTTAAGGTTTATTGCAAATCAGCCCATAGTTATGATTAACCCGATGTCCCCTACTCGGTTGTAGATTACAGCTTGAAGAGCGGCTGTGTTGGCATCTGCCCGTCCGTGTCATCATCCGATAAGTAAGAAGGATATGATTCCTACTCCTTCTCAACCAATAAATAGTTGAAATATATTGTTAGCTGTAACTAGAATAATTATGGCTACTAAAAACGTGAGTAGATATTTAAAGAATCGGTCAATATAGGGGTCGGAGTGTATATATCACAGTGCGAACTCTAGAATTGATCAGGTTACATAGAGGGCAATTGGGACAAAAATTAGGGAGTAGTGGTCAAGTTTAAAGCTGATGTTTACGTCAAATGTTTGGGTATTTATTCATTGTCAGTTTGTAATAATTCCTTCTGTTTTTAAATTCAGAAAAATTATTAATGGTAAGAGACTAATGAAGAATGCGGAACTAACGGCAACTTTGGTTATTCCTGCTATGTTTGACCCTTGTTGGTTGGGGTTTAATGTAGTAAGTAGCGGGTACACTAAAATAAAAAAGATTAGGAGAAGTGATGAGTGTATAATTAATGTCATTTTAGCTTCTACTTGGATTTGCACCAAGAGTTTTTGGTTCCTAAGACCAACGGATGAACTGTTATCCTTTAAAAGCGCAAGGAAGTCATGGATTTTAATCATGGGGGGCAAGGATTAGCAGTGCTTGCTATTTTCTGTTCTTCGTTGGTGAGTAAGGAGATTTTAACTCCTATCTTTAGAATCACAATCTAATATTTTGGTTAAACTATACTTACAGTAGCATCATCCTCATATGAGTTCTGGTTTTGTTACCAATAGGATGACGGGAACTAGGTGTAGTGTTATCAGTAGGTGTTCTCGGGTATGAAATGGTTGGAGTCCTGTAATGTGATTTGGTGTAGGGCCTCGTTGTGATATAAGGAACATATATAGGGAGTAGCCAGCTGTAATAAGTGTTCCTAGACCTGTAAGTAGAATTGTTCATGGGGATCAGTTAAATAGTGTTGTAATGATTATAAGTTCTCCTATTAGGTTTGGTAGTGGTGGGAGTGCTAGGTTAGCTAGGTTAGCAATGAATCACCATACTGCGGTTAGTGGAAAAATAATTTGTAGTCCTCGGGCAAGGATTATTGTTCGGCTGTGTGTTCGTTCATAAGCTGTGTTGGCTAAGCAAAATAGTGCTGAGGAGACTAATCCGTGGGCAATTATTAAAATAATTGCTCCTGAAAATCCTCATGGGGTTTGGATTAAAATTCCGCCTGCTACAAGGCCTATGTGACTTACGGATGAGTAGGCGATTAGTGATTTTAGGTCTGTTTGTCGGAGGCAAATTGACCCTGTTATAATAATGCCTCATAGGGCTAAAATAATAAATGGGTAGGCTAGTTCTTTTGATAGGGGGTCTAATATCACTATTATTCGTATTATTCCGTATCCACCTAGTTTTAGTAAGACTGCTGCTAGTACTATTGATCCTGCTACAGGGGCTTCTACATGTGCTTTTGGTAGTCAAAGGTGTACTCCATATAATGGTATTTTAACTAAAAATGCGATTGGGCGGCCAGCTCATCAGATTATATGGCCTCAAGAATTGAGTTGTAGAGGTTGTGAATATTGGAGAACTAGTATTGATAGTGTGCCCGTAGATTGCTGGAGAAGGAGAAGGGCAACTAAGAGCGGGAGTGATCCTGCTAGGGTATAAAATAAGAAGTAGGTTCCTGCATTGAGTCGTTCGGTTTGATTTCCTCATCGGGTAATGATGATAAGGGTTGGGATAAGTGTAGCTTCAAATATAATATAAAATATAATAATTTCTGTGGCGCCGAATGCTATAATTAGAAAGGCTTGTAGTGAGGTCAGGAGCGTAATATACAGTCGTTGTCGGCTGATTGGCTCTGGATTAATGTGGTTTTGGCTGGCTAAAATTATAAGGGGAAGTAGTCAGCATGTTAGTACTAAAAGGGGGGTTGATAGTGGATCTGTGGCTAAGTATGTGTTGGAGGAAGTTCATCCGGTTTCAGATGTCCATTTAAATCATATTAGGCTAATGGAGGCAATTAGGAGGCTGTGTGCGGTTGTAGTTGTCCATAGTCATTTAGGAGAAGTTAATCAAATTGTTGGGAATAGTATAAATGTGGGAATAAGTACTTTTAGCATTGTAGAAGATTGAGGTTTTGTAGTCGGTCAGTGCCGTGGGTACGAGCAGTGGCAACTAGTAGGGCCAGACCAGTGCTAGCTTCGCAAGCAGAGAAGGCCAAAAGTAATATGGGGGCTGTTGAAAATCCTGTAGATTCAAATTGTAGGGCTCATAGGGCCAGTGCAATAAATAGGGATAATATTATTCCTTCTAAACATAAGAGTGCGGAGAGTAGGTGGGTCCGGTGAAATGCCAGTCCTATCAGGCCTAAGATGAATGCTGAGCTAAAGCTAAAATGTACGGGTGTCATAAGGGGGCCGTGGAATTAAACCACGATTTTCTGAGCCGAAATCAGAGGTCTTGTTTTGGACTAGCTCCCTATTCTGCTCATTCTAAGCCACCTTGAGTTCATTCATAAATTAGTCCCAGGGTTAATAAGATTAGGACTGTTGTGGCTCAGAAGAATGTTCCAGTAGGATTGTTAAGTTGGTCCCCTCAGGGTAATGGGAGGAGAAGGGCAATTTCTAGGTCAAAGAGAAGAAATAAAATAGCTACTAGGAAGAAGCGTAAAGAAAATGGCAATCGGGCAGATCCCAGGGGGTCAAATCCACATTCGTATGGTGATAGCTTTTCTGCGTCTGGGTTTATTTGTGGGAGTCAGAAAGAAATGGTTGCTAAAATTAGTGAAAGGGCGGCTGTAATAGTTAAAATGGTTATAATTAGATTCATTATCTTTCCTTGGGGTTTAACCAAGACTGTGTGATTGGAAGTCACTTGTACTAACTTTAATACTAGAAAGATTATGAGCCTCATCAATAGATAGACACGTAGAGGAATAGTCATACTACGTCGACAAAGTGTCAGTATCAGGCAGCGGCTTCAAAGCCGAAATGGTGTTCGGATGTAAAGTGGTATTGGATTTGGCGTAGAAGGCATACTGCTAGGAAGGTTGATCCAATAATAACATGGAGTCCATGGAACCCTGTAGCTACAAAGAATGTTGAGCCATATACTCCGTCTGCAATTGTGAATGGGGCTTCATAATACTCCATAGCTTGGAGAGCAGTAAAGTAGAGTCCAAGTAGAATGGTTAATGCTAAGGATTGAATAGCTTGTTTTCGTTCCCCTTCTATAATGCTGTGGTGGGCTCATGTAACTGTAACCCCTGATGCTAATAGTACAGCTGTGTTGAGAAGGGGCACTTCAAATGGGTCTAGGGGGGTGATTCCTGTGGGAGGTCAGCATCCCCCTAGTTCTGGGGTAGGTGCTAAACTTGAGTGGCAGAATGCTCAGAAGAATCCTAGGAAGAAGAATACTTCGGAGGTAATAAATAAGATTATTCCGTATCGTAGTCCTTTTTGTACTGGGGGTGTGTGGTGGCCTTGGAAGGTTCCTTCTCGAATGATGTCACGTCATCATTGATACATAGTAAGAAGTAGGAGAATTAGTCCTAGAGTTATTAATGTTGTTGAGTGGAAGTGAAATCAGATTGCTAAGCCGGATGTTATTAGTAGGGCAGCGATAGCTCCGGTTAGTGGTCATGGGCTTGGATCAACTATATGATAGGCATGTGCTTGGTGGGCCATTAAACGTTTTCTTGTAGGTATAGGCTTAGAAGAAGTACAAATACATAAGCTTGAATTATTGCCACGGCTGCTTCTAATAGTGTTAGTAAAAATAATACTGCGGCGGTTAGAATTGCTACTGTTGGTATCATTGGTAGTAGGACAAATACAGCTGTGGCGATAAGTTGAATTAGAAGGTGGCCTGCAGTTAAGTTGGCTGTGAGTCGGACTCCTAGGGCTAATGGTCGAATAAATAGACTAATTGTTTCGATAATAATTAGTACTGGAATCAGTGGGATGGGTGTACCTTCTGGTAACAGGTGACCTAAAGCTACTGTTGGTTGATTTCGCATTCCGATAATTACTGTAGCAAGTCATAGTGGTACAGCAAATCCTATATTGAGTGATAGTTGTGTCGTTGGTGTAAAGGTATATGGCAGGAGCCCTAACATGTTAATTGTAATTAAGAAAATTATTAGGGAGGCTAGTAGTAGGGCTCATTTATGTCCCCCTACATTTAGTGGGAGTATTAGCTGATTTGTAAATCGATTAATAAATCATCCTTGAATTGTAATAAGGCGGTTATTAATTCATCGAGATGATGAAGTTGGGTAAAGTACTCAGGGCAGTGCAATTGCGATGGCAATTAGTGGAATTCCTAGGTAGGATGGGCTTGCAAATTGGTCGAAGAAGCTTACTATCATGGTCAGTCTCAGGATTCAGTTTTGTGTTTTTCAGCACTTACTGGGGTTGGTTCATTTGGTGAGATGTGGCTTAAGATTTTAGTTGGAATAATAGTTAAGAAAACTAGTCAAGAAAATACTAAGATTGCAAATCAAGGGCCTGGGTTTAATTGTGGCATTTCACTAGAGGTGGTCGGGAATCACCAATCTTCGGCTTAAAAGGCCAACGCTTTGTCCAATATTTAGCTTCCTAGCGAGGCGTCTTCTAGTATTAGTGAGGATCAGTTTTCGAAGTGTTCTAGTGGTACTGCTTCGACTACAATTGGTATAAAGCTATGATTTGCTCCGCAGATTTCAGAGCATTGTCCGTAGAATACTCCTGGGCGTGAGGCGATGAAAGCAGTTTGATTTAGTCGGCCTGGGACTGCGTCTATTTTTACACCTAAAGATGGAACGGCTCAGGAGTGTAGTACGTCTTCAGCGGATACTAAGACACGGACTGGGGACTCTATTGGGACAACTATTCGATGGTCTGTTTCTAAGAGTCGGAATTGTCCTGGGGCAAGGTCTTGGGTGGGTACTATATAAGAGTCAAATCCTAGGTTTTCGTAATCTGTATACTCATAGCTTCAGTATCATTGGTGTCCTATTGCTTTGATTGTTAGGTGGGGATCATTAATTTCGTCCATAAGGTAAAGAATTCGTAGGGATGGTAGAGCAATTAATACTAAAATAACGGCTGGTAGAATAGTTCATACAATTTCGATTTCTTGGGAGTCTAAAATATATTTATTAGTAAGTTTGGTTGATACCATTGCAATAATAATATATAGCACTAGGGTGCTAATTAAAAACACAATTATTAATGCGTGGTCATGGAAGTGAAGAAGTTCTTCTATAACGGGTGATGCCGCGTCTTGGAATCCTAGTTGCGTTGGGTGTGCCATTAATTTTAAGTGTAAGACATGCAGGGATTTAACCTACAATTTCACCTTGACAAGGTGATGTAATCTTCATTTTACTAATGTCTTTAGAAGGAAGTGACAGAGTGGTTATGTGGCTGGCTTGAAACCAGCATATGGGGGTTCAATTCCTCCCTTTCTCGTTAATTTGATTGAATTTGAACAAATGCTGGTTCCTCGTATGTGTGGTAAGGAGGGGGGCAGCCATGGAGTCATTCCACATTTGTTATTGTTAGTTCTACAGATAACACTTCTCGTTTAGCGGCGAAGGCTTCTCATAGGATAAATAGGAACATAATTACCGCTACTAGGGAGATTAGGGATCCGATAGATGATACTGTATTTCATAGGGCATAAGCGTCTGGGTAATCAGAATACCGTCGTGGTATTCCTGCTAGACCTAGGAAGTGTTGTGGGAAGAATGTGAGGTTAACTCCAATAAATATAACCCCAAAGTGGATTTTTGTTCAAGCGCTATGTAGAGTGTACCCTGTTAGTAGGGGGAATCAGTGTACAAAGGCTGCCATAATTGCGAATACGGCACCCATTGATAGTACATAGTGGAAATGTGCTACTACATAATAGGTGTCGTGGAGAACAATATCAAGTGATGAATTAGAGAGGACAATTCCTGTAAGTCCTCCCACTGTAAACAGGAAGATGAATCCTAGGGCTCATAGTATTGGTGTTTCTCATTTAATTGATCCTCCGTGAAGTGTAGCCAGTCAGCTAAATACTTTTACACCCGTTGGAATTGCGATGATTATTGTTGCGGATGTAAAATATGCACGGGTGTCTACGTCCATTCCGACGGTAAACATATGGTGGGCTCATACAATGAACCCTAGGAGGCCAATGGCCATTATGGCTCATACTATTCCTATATAACCAAATGGTTCTTTTTTACCTGAATAATAGGCTACAACATGAGAAATAATTCCAAATCCTGGACGGATTAAAATATAAACTTCTGGGTGACCAAAGAATCAGAATAAGTGTTGATATAGAATTGGGTCCCCCCCGCCTGCGGGATCAAAGAATGTGGTGTTAAGATTTCGATCTGTTAAAAGCATTGTAATACCGGCAGCTAGAACAGGTAGTGATAGGAGAAGGAGGACGGCGGTTACAAGTACGGATCAAACAAATAGGGGTGTTTGGTATTGGGAAATGGCTGGAGGTTTTATGTTAATGGTTGTGGTAATGAAGTTGATTGCCCCCAGGATTGATGAGACACCTGCTAAATGTAGTGAGAAAATTGTTAGGTCTACTGATGCTCCTGCGTGGGCCAGGTTCCCTGCAAGAGGGGGGTATACTGTCCATCCGGTGCCAGCTCCGGCTTCAACACCAGAGGAAGCTAGTAGTAACAGGAATGATGGGGGAAGAAGTCAGAAGCTTATATTATTTATTCGTGGGAATGCCATGTCTGGGGCTCCGATTATCAGGGGTACAAGTCAGTTTCCGAATCCTCCAATGAGGATAGGCATTACTATAAGGAAAATTATAACGAAGGCGTGGGCGGTAACAATTACATTGTAAATTTGGTCATCACCTAGAAGTGATCCGGGTTGACTAAGTTCAGCTCGGATGAGGAGGCTTAAAGCGGTTCCTACTATTCCGGCTCAGGCACCAAATACTAGATAAAGGGTACCAATGTCTTTGTGGTTGGTAGAGAAGAATCAGCGCGTGATTGCCACAGGTAGGGTAGCCGAGTGTTTAGGCGGTGGGTTGTAGCCCCGAAGACAGAGGTTTAAGTCCTCTTCCTATCAGCCCCGTGGTGAAGAGAACATATTGGATTGCAAATCCGAAGACGTAGATTAATACTCTGCCGGGGCTTTTCCCGCCTTTCTGAGTTAAACGGCGGGAAAAGTAGATGGATGCTCGCTGGCTTGAGCGCTTAGCTGTTAACTAAGAGTTTGTAGGATCGAGGCCTTCCCATCTAGTAAGGCCTTAGCTTAATAAAAGTATCTGATTTGCAATCAGGAGATGCGAGTTGATCTCTCGTAGGTCTTAATCAGGGACTAGAAGATTTTCACTTCTACTTAAAGCTTTGAAGGCTTTTGGTCTAATATTATCCTAAGTCCCTAGGTGGCTAGTATTAGAATGGTTGGGGTCATTGGTAGTAGTCCAAGGGTGGCTATGGTAAATAGGGCTAGAGGTATGGAGGTTTGGGTTGTTTGGGTTCGTCAGGGGGTGGTTGAGTTGGTTGTATTGGGGGAGATGGTTAATGTTATCGCGTAGCATAGTCGTAGATAGAAGTATAGGCTAATTAGGGCGGCTAGGTCTATAATTGTGGCGATAATGGGGAGATCTTGCTTTGTCAGTTCTTGTAAAATTAATCATTTTGGTATAAACCCTGTGAGCGGCGGGAGGCCGCCTAGTGATAATAATACCAGGGCAGTTGTTGCTGTTAGGATGGGGTTTTTTGATCATGTTGTTGCTAGCGTGCTGAGTTTAGTTGTCAGTGATATTTTTAGGGTTAGGAATGCTGCGGAGGTCATGACAATGTATGTCCCTAGTGCAATTAGGGTGAGTTTGGGGGCGTATTGAATTACAATAATTATTCACCCTATGTGTGCAATTGAGGAGTAGGCTAGGATTTTTCGTAGCTGGGTCTGGTTTAGGCCTCCTCACCCGCCTACTAATGTGGATGTTACCCCTAGTAATGTTAATAGTAGTGGGTCAATGTTTTGTGCTGTTTGAATGATGAGTGCGAAGGGGGCAAGTTTTTGTCATGTGGAGAGAATAAGTCCTGTTAATAGATCTAATCCTTGTATAACTTCGGGCATTCAGAAGTGTATTGGTGCAAGTCCAATCTTAAGTGCTAGGGCGGTTATAAATATTGTATTAGCGAGGGGGTCTGATAGGTCGGTGATGTTCCATTCTCCTGTTATTCAGGCATTTGTTGTGCTGGCAAATAGAATTATTGCTGCTGCAGTGGCTTGGGTTAAGAAGTATTTTGTTGTTGCTTCTACTGCGCGGGGGTGGTGGTGTTGTGCTATTAGGGGGGTAATTGCTAGTGTGTTAATTTCTAGGCCTATTCAAGCTAGAAGTCAGTGAGAGCTGGCGAAGGTTAGAGTAGTTCCTAGTCCTAGGCTGGATAGTAAAATTATAAGTACGTATGGGTTCATTGGCGGAGGAGGGACTTTAACCGTCATGTTCGGGGTATGGGCCCGAAAGCTTTATTAGCTGACCCCGCCTTAGAAAGTGGTGTAAAGGAAGCACCAGGAGTTTTGATCTCTTGAGTATGGGTTCAATTCCCTTCTTTCTAGGAACTGAGGGGATTTTAACCCCTGTAATTCACTCTATCAAAGTGGTCCTTGGGTGCTCAGGCACAGTTCCTTAGTTATAGTTGTGGGGGGAGCCCCGCTAGTGCAATTGGCAGAGCGGTATGTCATAGTACAAAGGCTAGTGTGAGAGGGAGGAAATTTTTTCATACTAGGTGTATTAGTTGGTCATAACGGAATCGTGGGTACGAGGCTCGTACTCATAGGAATAGAATGGATAGAAGTGCAGCTTTAGTTATGAGGTTGATTGTTGTAAGTTCTGGTATGTTTGGGATGTGTGAGGCTCCTAAAAATAAGACAGCTGAGAGGGTGTTTATTAGAAGGATGTTGGCGTATTCGGCTAGAAAGAAAAGTGCAAATGGTCCTCCTGCATATTCTACGTTAAAGCCGGACACTAGTTCAGATTCTCCTTCTGTTAGGTCGAATGGTGCTCGGTTTGTTTCGGCTAGTGTTGAGATATACCATATTGCGGCTAAAGGCCAGGCGGGAATTAGTAATCAGATGCTTTCCTGAGTGGTATTAAATGTTTGTAGTGTATATCCCCCGGAGAAAATAATAACGGATAAAAGGATAAGTCCTAGGCTGACTTCATATGAGATCGTTTGGGCTACGGCTCGTAGTGCTCCAATTAGGGCGTATTTCGAATTTGATGCTCATCCTGATCCTAGGATTGAGTATACTGCAAGGCTTGATAGGGCCAGAATAAAGAGGATCCCTAGGTTAAGATCAGTTACTGGGTGAGGTATAGGTATTGGTGCTCATAAGGTCATGGCTAGGGTTAGTGCTAGTACTGGAGCAGCTAAAAACAGAAATGGGGAGGATGTAGATGGGCGGACGGGTTCTTTAATGAAGAGTTTTACTCCGTCAGCAATTGGTTGTAGTAATCCGTATGGGCCTACCACGTTTGGTCCCTTTCGTAGTTGCATGTATCCTAATACCTTTCGTTCAATAAGTGTTAGGAAGGCTACTGCTAGAAGTACGGGTACGATGTAGGCTAAGGGGTTAATTAGGTGGGTTATTAGGGTGTTTAGCATAAACTGGGAAGAGGATTTGAACCTCTGGTTAAAAGGGCTTAGGCCTTTCGCAATTTACCATGCTCTGCCACCCCAGTATGTCCTTATTTTGGCCAGCTGGGGTTTTGGCCCTCCCTTTATTTTATTTATTTGTTTTCATAAATTAGGGGTGGGGCGTGCCTTGAGCATTGGCCCCTCTTTTCCGATCCTTTCGTACTAGGAAAAGTAGCGTTACAGATAGAAACTGACCTGGATTGCTCCGGTCTGAACTCAGATCACGTAGGACTTTAATCGTTGAACAAACGAACCCTTAATAGCGGCTGCACCATTAGGATGTCCTGATCCAACATCGAGGTCGTAAACCCCCTCGTCGATATGGACTCTGGGAGAGGATTGCGCTGTTATCCCTAGGGTAACTTGGTTCGTTGATCGGCTTGTATTAGCCGGATCATATTTGGTCAGATGTTCTGTGGCTTAGAGATGTCTCTCTTAGTTTTAGGAAATTCTCCCGTTCCACCTGGAGGCTTTTTTTTCCTCCGTGGTCGCCCCAACCGAAGGTAAAATCTCATGTTCCACAAAGTTTTCACTTTTTATTGAGTTGCTTAACGTGGTTGAGTTTTGTACCTTAAGCTCCAAAGGGTCTTCTCGTCTTGTATTATTATACCCGCTTCTGCACGGGTAGATCAATTTCTCTGACTGGAAAGGGGAGACAGTTAAGCCCTCGTTTAGCCATTCATACAGGTCTCTATTTAAAAGACAAGTGATTGCGCTACCTTTGCACGGTCAAAATACCGCGGCCGTTGAACTTGTAGTCACTGGGCAGGCTGGACCTCCTATACTTGGTTGTGTTGCAGGAGGCGATGTTTTTGGTAAACAGGCGAGGCTTGTGTTTGCCGAGTTCCTTCCTTTTCTTTTAGTCTTTCCTTTGTTGCACTCCAGTGTGGGGGTAACGATATTTGGGTTGTGGGTTTTTCTAGGTTTTTTTGTGACACCACATTGCTCTCTTTGGTTGAGTTCGTTAGTTGCCAATGGCTTGTCCGATTTGGCTTACACTTGTGCTTGGAGAAGGGCGGGCCTTCTTGTTACTCATTTTAGCATAATCTCTTCCATGTGGGCATGGGTTGGCCTAATAGTATTTAGGGGAGTAAGATATATTATCAGGATAATAAACTTCTATCTGTCTGAGCTTTAACGCTTTCTATCTAGGTGGCTGCTTTTAGGCCCACTAGAACAGTATGTTTTATGAATTATGATCTTTATCCTCCTAGAAAGGTTGTATCCTTTGTCAAAGGGGCTGTACCCCCTTTAACTAACTCTCGTATGTTTCTCTTGTTGTCTTATTGATGTTTATTTGATTTGGGGAGTACGAGGCTGAACTTCTATCCATTTCTTAGGCAACCAGCTATCACCAGGTTCGGTAGGTCTGTCACTTCTACCCGGAGCTCTCCCCACTCTTTTGCCACAGAGACGGGTTGGCCCTCAATAGGCTGTCTCGGGGTAGCTCACCTGGTTTCGGGGTTTCAAACTAAAGGTCTCTTTGCTTGGGTGTACTGGCTAAATCATGATGCAAAAGGTACAAGGTTTAATCTTTGCTTTTTATTGCTTATATGGGTTATTTCATTTCTCTTTCAGCTTTCCCTTGCGGTACTATTTCTATTGCTTTGTGGAACCTTTTCTGTCGCCCATACTCAGGTAAAAGAATGATTTAATTTTTAGTGTTAGGTCTATCTTATTTTATTTATATTGTTTAGTTATTAGGTAGTTAAGCTAGCTGTTTGGCTCAGGGCGATCCAACTTGCATGGATGTCTTCTCGGTGTAAGTGAGATGCTTGACTAACTCAGCCACACCCTGGGTTTGATCCAAGTGCACCTTCCGGTACACTTACCGTGTTACGACTTGCCTCCCCTTGTCAGTGCTATTATATTAGATATTTTTGGTGCATTTTGACAGGGGAGAGTGACGGGCGGTGTGTACGCGTCTCAGAGCCGGGTTCAAAGGGACACTCTATTTCCCTTTTACTACTAAATCCTCCTTCAAGCACTGTTTCATGGTGCATATTCGTAATATTCTATGTTAGAAAATGTAGCCCATTTCTTCCCACCTCATGCGCTACACCTCGACCTGACGTTTTGGGTTGTACCCATTTTGCTTACTTTTATTACCTTCACAGGGTAAGCTGACGACGGCGGTATATAGGCTGGGTTGGCTAGAAGTGGTGAGGTTGAACGGGGGTTATCGGTTCTAGAACAGGCTCCTCTAGGGGGGTCTGAGACACCGTCAGGTCCTTTGGGTTTTAAGCTAATGCTCGTAGTACCCTGGCGGACATCTATTGTAGTTGGATGTCTAAGTTTACGGCTGAGCATAGTGGGGTATCTAATCCCAGTTTGTTCCTCAGCTTTCGTGGGGTCAGGTGGGTTCATTAAAGTTACTTTCGTATTAGGGCTTCGGACGCCTAGAAGCGTATGACGGCCAAGGGGCCATTTGACTTTATTTTTATTTATCCTTAACCACCCTTTACGCCGTTGTAATATCAACTAGGGCCTCTCGTCTAACCGCGGTGGCTGGCACGAGTTTTACCGGCCCTCTTAACACTAACTGAGTCAAGTTTTCACTTATGGCTTAATGTTTATCACTGCTGAATTCCCTTGGGGGTGTGGCTCGGCTAGGCGTCTTGGGCTAATATTTGTGCCTGATGCCCGCTCCTCGTCCCCGGGTAGGGGGATTGAGGGCATATTCACTGGGGTGCGGAGACTTGCATGTGTAAGTTGAGTTAGAGCTGATAATAAGGTCGGGACCATGCCTTTGTGCATGCGGAGATTTTTAGGTCTCATCTTAGCATCTTCAGTGCTATGCTTTGTATTAAGCTACGCTAGCTAAATAATGTTAGAAAATTTAGTGTGGAGGTGATTTTTTGGGGTTTTTGGCAGAGATTTTTAGGTGATCACTGAATTGTGATAAAAAAACCGATGCACATATATATATATATATATAATGGGATGCCAATTCGTACCTCAACTCGTTGGCTTACACGTTCTTGGGTCCTCCTTGGTTTCGGGGTTTGACAAGGATAACAGGATTCTTTGAGCGTAGGGGGTAGGGGGGTTTGTCGCGCAAAAACCAAAGGGGACACTATATAAGGATAAGTTGAATAAGAGATGAATATGTTATGCACTTGAGTTAGAAGTATGCAGTTCTTAAATTATGTCTTACGATAATTCATTTATATAATCACATTCATGGAAAATGTTCAACCTTAAACCAACATTTGTGCCTGCACTCTGAGATGCAAGATGAAAGGAAACCAAAAAAAAAATACCTTATGCATATAAAAGAATGCTCGGCATGTGGGGTAATGAACCATATGTACTACACCATTAATCAGATGCCAGTATAATTATCCGAGGGTGGAGTATTACAGTTATGTACCTGAAATAGGAACCAGATGCCAGTAATAGTTCATATTGTGCGACCCCCACAGTTGGTGTCCCTGATTCTATCATGCATGATATTCCTTTATGTAAATGGTTGGTGGTTTCTTACTACATTAATATGTTTGAATAAAACCTTAGTTGAGTCATTCAAGGAAAAATGTGGGGACAATTTCTTGGGGAATAATATATTACCCGGGTTAAAATAATTTAGCTTGTGAGTCTTAAGATTATGCTTTATGCATACCTTAGTTTATATGTACTTGCTTTGGGGTTAATATAATGATATGGTGATAATACATATATGTACTAATACACTAATGTAATATTATGCATATTATGTATTAAACCATACAGGGATGGTTATCC